TCTGAACGGATGAAAAAAATTTTTAGAAATTGGATGTGGAAAAACACAGAATTCACAATTTCGAATTATACAGAGAAAAAGAAAAAAGAAAGCGCGAAAAAAAAAGAGGAGGACAAAAAAGAAGAAGACAAAAGAAAGGAGAAAGTGCGTATACAAATAGCGGAAGCCTGGGATAGTATTTTACTTGCTCAAGTAATGAGAGGTTTTTTATTAGTAACCCAATCAATTCTTAGAAAATATATTATATTACCTTCATTGATAATAGCTAAAAATATCGTCCGTATACTATTATTTCAATTTCCGGAATGGTATGAGGACTTAAAGGATTGGAATAGAGAAATGCATGTTAAATGTACCTATAACGGCGTTCAATTATCAGAAAAAGAATTTCCAAAAAACTGGTTAACAGACGGCATTCAGATCAAGATCCTATTTCCTTTTCGTCTTAAACCTTGGCACAGATCTAAGTTACGAGCCCCTTATAATGATCCAATGAAAAAGCAAGGTCAAAAAAATGATTTTTGTTTTTTAACAATTTTTGGAATGGAAGCTGAACTACCTTTTGGTTCTCCCAGAAAAAAACTTTCATTTTTTGAACCGATTTTAAAAGAACTCAAAAAAAAAATGAAAAAATTGCAAAAGAAATGTTTTATAATTCTAGGAATTTTTAAAGAACAAACAAAATTTTTTCTAAATGTCTCAAAAAAACCAAAAAAATGGATCATTAAAAACATTCTGTTTATAAAAGAAATAATAAAAGAACTCTCAAAAATAAACCCAATTATATTATTTGGATTGAGAAAAATAGAAGTATATGAATTGAGTGAAATTAAAAAAGATTCAATAATCAGTAATCGGATGATTCAGGAATCGTCCATTCAAATTAGATCTCAGAATTGGACAAATTATTCATTAACAGAAAAAAAAATGCAAGATCTGACTGATAGAATAAACACAATCATAAATCAAATAGAAAAAATTACAAAAGACAAGAAAAAGGGATTTATAACTTCAGATAGAAATTTGAGTTCTAACAAAATAAGTTATGATGATAAAAGATTGGAATCACAAAAAAATATTTGGCAGATATTAAAAAGAAGAACTGCTCGATTAATCCGCAAATCCCATTATTTTATAATATTTTTCATTGAAAAGATATATATAGATATCTTTCTATCTATGATTAATATTCCTAGTATCAATACACAACTTTTTCTTGAATCAACAAAAAAAAATTTTAATAAAAACATTAACAGTAATGAAGCAAATCAAGAAAGAATTAATAAAACAAATCAAAGTTTAATTAAATTTATTTCGATTATAAAAGAGTCACTTTCTAATACTAATATTAGTCTTAGTCAAAAAAATTCAAAGACTTTTTTTGACTTATCTTACTTTTCACAAGCATATGTATTTTACAAATTATCACAAACCCAACTTATTAAGTTAGAGAAATTGAAATCCGTATTTCAATATAATGGAACCCCCTTTTTTCTTAAGAATGAAATAAAGGATTTTTTTGTTGTAAGACAAGAACTATTTCATTCCGAATTAAGACCTAAGAATCTTCGCAATTCTGGAATGAATCAATGGACAAATTGGTTAAGGAGTCATTATCAATATCAATGTGATGTATCTCAAATTAAATGGTCTAGAGTAGTACCACAAAAATGGCGAAATATATTGAACTGTATAGCTCAAAATAAAGATTTATATAAAGATTTGTGTGATTTATATGAAAAAGATGAATTAATTCACTACGAAAAAAAAACAAAAATTGAAACGGATTTATTATTGAATCAAAAGGATAATTTTAAAAAACAATATGGATATGATCTTTTAGCATATAAATCTATAAATTATGAAACTAAGAAGTACTCTTCAATTTATGGATCACCATTCCAAGTAAAAACTAACCAAGATATTTTTTATAATTACAACACACATAAACAAAAATCATTTAATATGGTAGAAGATGATATTCGAGATATGGATAAAAATACGGATAGAAAATATTTTGATTGGAGAATTCTCGATTTTTGTCTTAAAACGAAGGTCGATATTGAGGCCTGGATCAATATTGATACTGACACTAACAGTAATAAATATACTAAGACTAGGGTTAATAAGTATCAAATAATTGATAAAATCAATAATAAGGGTCTTTTTTATCTCACACTTCAGCAAGATCAAAAAATCAACCTATCCAATCAAAAACCCCTTTTGGATTGGATGGGAATGAATGAAGAAATACTAAGTCGTCCCATATCAAATCTGGAACTTTGGTTCTTGCCAGAATTTGTGAGACTTTATAATACGTATAAAATGAAACCGTGGGTTATACCAATTAAATTACTACTTTTTAATTCTAATATAAAAAAAAATGCTAGTGAAAACAAAAGCATCACTGGAAATAAAAAAAGAGATCCTTTTATATCAATATCGTCGAATGAAAAAAAATCTCTTGAATTAGAAAACCGAAATCAAGGAGAAAAAGAATCCACGGGCCAAGCAGATCTTAAATCAGCTCTTTCAAACCAAGAAAAAGATGTTGAAGAAGATTATACGGGATCGGACATGAAAAAACATAGAAATAAAAAGCAATACAAGATCAATACAAAAGCGGAGTTTGATTTCTTCCTAAAAAGGTATTTGTATTTTCAATTGAGATGGGATGATTCTTTAAATAAAAAAATAATCAATAACATCAACGTATATTGTCTCCTGCTTAGACTGATAAATCCAAGAGAAATTACTATATCCTCTATTCAAAGGGGCGAAATGAGTCTGGATATTTTGACGATTCAGAAAGATGTAACTCTTACAGAATTTATTAAAAGGGGATTTTTGATTATTGAACCAATTCGTCTAGCTATAAAAAATGATGGAAAATTTATTATGTATCAAACCCTCGGTATTTCATTAGTTCATAAAAGTAAACATCAAATAAATCAAAGATACCGAGAAAAAAAACATGTTGATAAGAATTCTGATGAAGTCATTACAAAACATCAAAAGATGACTGGAAATAGATATAAAAAAAATTATGATTTGTTTGTTCCTGAAAATATTTTATCGCCTAGACGTCGTAGAGAATTGCGAATTCTAATTTGTTTAAATTCTAAGAATAGACATAGAAAGGCATCTTTTTGTAATGGGAATGAGGTAAACAGTCAAGTTGTGGATAAAAGCAAAAAATATAAAAAAAAACTTATAAAATTAAAGCTATTTCTTTGGCCCAATTATCGATTAGAAGATTTAGCTTGTATGAATCGTTATTGGTTTAATACCAATAATGGCAGTTGTTTCAGTATGGTAAGGATACATATGTATCCGCGATTGAAAATTCATTAATAGTAAATTTTTCCTATATTTCCCATACCATATCTGGTCTATGACGACAAAGAGATGCACGCATACATTGTCTTACATTCCATTCTGATACATGATACTAATTCAATGACATATCAATTAGATCTAGAATGAACAAAATTTTCTTATTTTAGGTCTAAACTTTTATCTTTTGTGAGTGAAGAAACCAACCATACTTTTGTATCCCCTTTCATTTCAAATCCAATTTTAAAATGAAAATAGGATTGAGTAAGTTTTATTAAATTAAAAAAATTAGAAATTAATAACGAAATTCAAATTATTGTATATACCAAATAAAAATTAGGGGCATTATTATTACTGATCAATAAAGATATCTATCAATAAAAAATATCTTAAAATAAAAAGAGGGGGGGAGAGAAGATTTCAGTTTATGGTAAAAAATTCATTCATCTCAGTTATTTCACAAGAAGAAAAAGACGAAAACAGAGGATCTGTTGAATTTCAAATAGTTAGTTTCACCAATAGGATACGAAGACTTACTTCACATTTACAATTACACAAAAAAGACTATTTATCTCAGAGAGGTTTACGTAAAATTCTGGGAAAACGCCAACGATTACTGTCTTATTTGTCAAAGAAAAATAGAATATGTTATAAAGAATTAATTAATCGGTTGGATATTCGGGAGTCAAAAACTCGTTAATTTTATTTTTATAAAGGCATTTTGAATTATTTGATTTATTAGATCTTGAATTTTAATGAACTTTTTTTCGTTTTCAGCAATTCATGAAAGAATGAATCGAGGAAAAACCTATGAATATACCGGCTACAAGAAAAGACCTCATGATAGTCAATATGGGCCCCCACCACCCATCAATGCATGGTGTTCTTCGACTCATCATTACTCTAGATGGTGAAGATGTTATTGACTGTGAACCAATATTGGGTTATTTACACCGAGGAATGGAAAAAATTGCGGAAAATCGAACAATTATACAATATTTGCCTTATGTAACACGGTGGGATTATTTAGCTACTATGTTCACAGAAGCAATAACTGTAAACGGACCGGAACAGTTGGGAAATATTCAAGTACCTAAAAGAGCCAGCTATATCAGAATAATTATGTTGGAGTTGAGTCGTATAGCTTCTCATCTGTTATGGCTCGGTCCTTTTATGGCGGATATTGGTGCACAAACTCCCTTTTTCTATATTTTCAGAGAAAGAGAATTAGTATATGATCTATTCGAAGCTGCCACCGGTATGAGAATGATGCATAATTATTTTCGTATCGGAGGAGTAGCGGCCGATCTACCTCATGGCTGGATAGATAAATGTTTGGATTTCTGCGATTATTTTTTAACAAGAGTTGCTGAATATCAAAAACTTATTACACGAAATCCTATTTTTTTAGAACGAGTCGAGGGAGTAGGCATTATTGGTAGAGAGGAAGTAATAAATTGGGGTTTATCGGGACCAATGCTGCGAGCTTCCGGAATACAATGGGATCTTCGTAAAGTTGATCATTATGAATGTTACGACGAATTTGATTGGGAAGTACAGTGGCAAAAAGAAGGAGATTCATTGGCTCGTTATCTAGTCCGAATTGGTGAAATGATAGAATCCGTAAAAATTATTCAACAGGCCCTGGAAGGAATTCCAGGGGGACCCTATGAGAATTTAGAAATACGATACTTTGATAGAGAAAGGAATCCGGAATGGAATGATTTTGAATATCGATTTATTAGTAAAAAGCCGTCTCCTACATTTGAATTGCCGAAACAAGAACTTTATGTGAGAGTAGAAGCCCCAAAGGGAGAATTGGGAATTTTTCTCATAGGGGATCAGAGTGGTTTTCCTTGGAGATGGAAAATCCGCCCGCCGGGTTTTATCAATTTGCAAATTCTTCCGCGGTTAGTTAAAAGAATGAAATTGGCTGATATTATGACGATACTAGGTAGTATAGATATCATTATGGGAGAAGTTGATCGTTGAAATGATAATTGATACACCGGAAGTACAAGATATCGATTCTTTTTCTAGATTAGAATTTTTTAAAGAGGTTTATGGAATTCTATGGGTTCTTGTTCCTATTTTGACTCTTGTAGTGGGAATCACAATAGGCGTACTGGTAATTGTATGGTTAGAAAGAGAAATATCGGCAGGGATACAACAACGTATTGGACCTGAATACGCCGGCCCTTTGGGAGTTCTTCAAGCTCTAGCAGATGGGACAAAACTACTTTTCAAAGAAAATCTTTTTCCATCTAGGGGGGATACTCGTTTATTCAGTATCGGGCCATCCATAGCAGTCATATCAATTTTAGTAAGCTATTCAGTAGTTCCTTTTGGATATCACCTTGTTTTAGCGGATCTCAATATCGGTGTTTTTTTATGGATTGCTATTTCCAGTATTGCTCCAATTGGACTTCTTATGTCGGGATACGGGTCAAATAATAAATATTCCTTTTTAGGCGGTCTACGAGCTGCTGCTCAATCGATTAGTTATGAAATACCATTAACTTTATGTGTGTTATCAATATCTCTACGTGCGATTCGTTGATACATAGACATAAACTTTTCTCTATTCCTTCCTTTCAAGGAAAGGGTTGGAATGGATTGAGTAGATATCTTAATTTTTTTTTTATTCATTATTCGGGTTGATGAACTAAATCAAATAGTTATATGAGTGAAAGAAAACAGCTTATATATAAATTCGCAGTAAAAAGATTGATTCTCATTTTCTATGTATAAGAGTTAGAGAGTTAAGCGGAAATAAACATAAACAGAAGAGACCGTTTCCCCCAAGATTGGTTGATTAGTCATCCTGACTTGAAGCGGGTTCAAAAGATCAACCGTATTGAGTTTTCACTATCATTTTTATGTATTAGCATAACGGGGGATTGAGCAAAAACGAGTGGATGGTTAGAAACACGAACATATGGAAAGGATTAGTAATGGAGACTATGTAAATTCTCCAAAAGGACATTTTTACATAATATACAAACAAAGAATACTAATTGGGGCTTTAAGTTGGTAGAAATGATCAGGCAGTACTCCCCATGACACGATTCCGATCCAGAGTATACTCCTATCCACCGATTTAATAAATAACTATTCGAAACGAAATAATCCTTTACTTTATTTTGAAAGCCCTCTTTTTCTCAGAAATAGAAAGAAGAATAGGAACGAAAAAAAAAAAAAAAAAAAGATATACTTTATTTATTATTTGTTACTTTTATTCTTTCCCATATACATATTAATAGATATAGAATTTGTGTCATAATTCATTAATTAATATAGAATTTTTTTTTCGTACGTGAAACCAACGGGTTATTGATATTTTTACAAGAAGTATTTTATTGAACAGTTAAGTTATTACTGAACAAAGAAGAATTGAAATTATTATTGAAATTAATTAAATTAAAGAAAGGATGAGATCAATTCAGAAGTACTTTTTTGATTTTATTTTGAATTAAAATAATTCTAACAGACAGAATTTAATTGGTCTAATTTGGGACCGGCCGATAGTTATCCATCCTACAAACATATCAAGATTCAAAAAAGAATACTGACGCGGTCCCTATATTTATTTCTGGCCTTCAAGGAGCCGTATGAGGTGAAAATCTCATGTACGGTTCTGTAATAGCGATGGTAACAGTGATGGTATCACCGACTATAATTATCTAACAGTTTAAGTACAATTGATATTGTTGAGGCGCAATCAAAATATGGTTTTTGGGGATGGAATTTGTGGCGTCAGCCTATAGGGTTTATCATTTTTATTATTTCTTCCCTAGCAGAATGTGAGAGATTACCTTTTGATTTACCAGAAGCAGAAGAAGAGTTAGTAGCAGGTTATCAAACCGAATACTCGGGTATAAAATTTGGGTTATTTTATGTTGCTTCCTATCTAAACCTATTGGTTTCTTCATTATTTGTAACAGTTCTTTACTTGGGAGGTTGGAATATATCTATTCCGGACATATATGTTTCTGAGCTTTTTGAAATAAATAAAACATGTGGCGTTTTTGGAGCGATAATTGGTATCTTTATTACATTAGCTAAAACTTATTTGTTCTTGTTCATTCCTATCACAACAAGATGGACTTTACCGAGGCTAAGAATGGACCAACTATTGAATCTTGGATGGAAATTTCTTTTACCTATTTCTCTCGGTAATCTATTATTAACAACTTCTTTCCAACTCTTTTCACTGTAAAGTAACATTCTATATTCACAATGTGTCTCAAACAAGAGAAATAAACAAACATAAAACTATTCATATATATATTAACGATATGTTCTCTATGGTAACTGGGTTCATGAATTATGGTCAACAAACAGTACGAGCTGCAAGGTACATTGGTCAAAGTTTCATGATTACTTTATCCCACGCAAATCGTTTACCCGTAACTATTCAATATCCTTATGAAAAATTAATCACCGCGGATCGTTTCCGCGGTCGAATCCATTTTGAATTTGATAAATGTATTGCTTGTGAAGTATGCGTTCGTGTATGTCCTATAGATCTACCCGTTGTTGATTGGAAATTGGAAAATGATATTCGCAAGAAACGGCTGCTTAATTACAGTATTGATTTCGGAGTCTGTATATTTTGTGGTAATTGCGTTGAGTATTGTCCAACGAATTGTTTATCAATGACTGAAGAATATGAACTTTCTACTTATGATCGTCACGAATTGAATTATAATCAAATTGCTTTGGGTCGTTTACCAATGTCAGTAATTGACGATTATACAATTCGAACAATTTTGAATTCGCCTCAAATAAATAAGTAAATCTCTTATTAACGAATAATTTATAATTACTTTACTAATAACTAATATAGAAGGAATTTAGGTTTCTTTCGTGTTGTTTGGTCAATAACTACAAATACCAACTATTGATTGGTTGGTAAGAAACGCGTCTTAATTTGGATTGAAAATCCATTAATTAATATATCCATAATTGTTTTAAAATATATAGTTTAGAATTAGAACGACTCTTTCAGATAAAGAATGAAATTAGTCCAATAATAGTACTCACATTTATTCATATCCCTTAGTATTTATTTACTTAGGATTAAATTAGGAATTGCTCAAAAATCATAAAAAAAAATTTTCTGGTCGGGTCTCAATAAGGTCATGAAAAACATTTCTATTTATCTCTTATTTTACATATAATGGATTTGCCCGGACCAATACATGATTTTCTTTTAGTCTTTCTGGGATCGGTTCTTATACTAGGAGGTATGGGGGTGGTATTATTTACCACCCCCATTTATTCTGCCTTTTCATTGGGACTGGTTCTTGTTTGTATATCCTTATTCTATATTCTATTAAACTCTTATTTTGTAGCTGCTGCACAACTCCTTATTTACGTGGGAGCTATAAATGTTTTAATCGTATTTGCTGTGATGTTCATGAATGGTTCAGAATATTACAAAGATTTGAATCTTTGGACCATTGGGGATGTGGTTACTTTGCCAGTTTGTACAAGTATTTTTGTTTTACTCATGATTATTATTACGGATACGTCATGGTACGGAATTATTTGGACTACAAGATCAAACCAGATTATAGAGCAAGATTTGATAAGTAATAGTCAACAAATTGGAATTCATTTATCAACAGATTTTTTTCTTCCATTTGAATTCGTTTCGATAATTCTTTTAGCCGCTTTGATAGGTGCAATTGCCGTGGCGCGACAGTAAAAAATTTATAGAATTAGCAATGCACATTAAACTCTGTTCGGTTTTATTACATTACATTTATTTCCCTTTAATTAAAGATTGTTTATGTCTAAAATAGAAATTATTCAATCTATTCTATTAACAATAGAAAATCTATTAACAATAGAAAATCTGCCTTTGTTCCGTACTTTTTTTTATTCTAGTCAATTGAATCTGTTGAATTGTTGTTCAGTTCATATTGAAATGAATCGAAATTGATAAGGAGTTGGTCAATGATGCTCGAACATGTACTTGTTTTGAGTGCCTACTTATTTTCTATCGGTATCTATGGATTGATCACGAGCCGGAATATGGTTAGAGCCCTTATGTGTCTTGAACTTATACTGAATGCGGTTAATATGAATTTCGTAACATTTTCTGATTTTTTTGATAGTCGCCAATTAAAAGGAAATATTTTCTCAATTTTTGTTATAGCTATTGCAGCCGCTGAAGCAGCTATTGGCCCGGCTATTGTTTCATCAATTTATCGTAACAGAAAATCAACTCGTATCAATCAATCGAATTTGTTGAATAAGTAGTATTAATCATATAAATTCTAATATTCATAAATTAGAATTACCATGACCATACATTACGTAATAATACATGTTTTCAAAAATGTAAGAAATTAAAGTATCTTGGCTCTATCGCATGAGTCAATCCAGAAGTAGATTGATTAGAAAAATTATGATAAATTATTGATTCATCTGGTGTCTAAATATATGATTCATTTACAAGTTTACTAGATCGAAACTTTCTGACATTCAAAAATTTATAGATCAAAATGTCACATTCAGTAAAGATTTATGATACGTGTATAGGGTGTACTCAATGCGTGCGCGCCTGCCCAACGGATGTATTAGAAATGATACCTTGGGACGGGTGTAAAGCTAAGCAAATTGCTTCTGCTCCAAGAACAGAGGACTGTGTCGGTTGTAAGAGATGTGAATCCGCCTGTCCGACAGATTTCTTGAGTGTTCGAGTTTATTTATGGCATGAAACAACTCGAAGTATGGGTCTGGCTTATTAATACGTTCCAGAAAACCCCACTTGAATACATTTGATTTTTTTACCTTTACCGACAAAAACCCGCGCTCAAAAACTATTTATTTTGAGCACGGGTTTTTCTGGTCCAAGTTTATCTTGTTTTTACCATGAATAATTTTCCTTGGTTAACGCTAGTTGTAGTTTTGCCAATATTCGCGGGTTCCTTAATTTTCTTTCTCCCTCATAGAGGAAATAAGATAATTCGGTGGTATACTATAGGTATATGCACAATTGAACTCCTTCTAACAACCTATGCATTCGGTTATCGTTTCCAATTGGATGATCCATTAATGCAACTGACAGAGGATTATAAATGGATCAATTTTTTTGATTTTTACTGGAGATTGGGAATAGATGGAATTTCTATAGGACCCATTTTACTGACAGGATTTATCACAACTTTAGCTACTTTAGCGGCTCGGCCGATTACTCGAGATTCCCGACTATTCCATTTTCTGATGTTAGCAATGTATAGCGGTCAAATAGGACCATTTTCTTCTCGAGACCTTTTACTTTTTTTCATCATGTGGGAGTTAGAATTAATTCCAGTTTATCTACTTCTATCCATGTGGGGGGGAAAGAAACGTTTGTATTCGGCTACAAAATTTATTTTGTACACTGCAGGAAGTTCCGTTTTTTTATTAATGGGAGTTTTGGGTATTGGTTTATATGGTTCCAATGAACCAACATTAAATTTTGAAACATCAGCTAATCAATCGTATCCTGTAGCACTGGAAATAATATTCTATATTGGATTTCTTATTGCTTTTGCTGTCAAATCACCGATCATACCCTTACATACATGGTTACCAGACACCCATGGAGAGGCACATTACAGTACTTGTATGCTTTTAGCCGGAATCTTATTAAAAATGGGAGCGTATGGATTGGTTCGGATCAATATGGAATTATTACCCCACGCCCATTCTATATTCTCTCCCTGGTTGATTATAGTAGGCACAATTCAAATAATCTATGCAGCTTCAACATCTCCCGGTCAGCGTAATTTAAAAAAAAGAATAGCCTACTCTTCTGTATCTCATATGGGTTTCATAATTATAGGAATTGGTTCTATAAGCGATACAGGACTCAACGGAGCCATTTTACAAATAATCTCTCACGGATTTATTGGCGCTGCGCTTTTTTTCTTGGCCGGAACGAGTTATGATAGAATACGTCTTGTTTATCTCGACGAAATGGGCGGAATGGCTATCGCAATTCCAAAAATATTCACGACTTTCAGTATCTTATCAATGGCTTCTCTTGCATTACCGGGCATGAGCGGTTTTGTTGCCGAATTATTAGTTTTTTTTGGAATACTTACTAGTCAAAAATATCTTTTAATGACAAAAATATTAATAACTTTTGTAATGGCAATTGGAATGATATTAACTCCTATTTATTCATTATCTATGTTACGCCAGATGTTCTATGGATACAAGCTTTTTAATGCCCCAAACTCTTATTTTTTTGATTCTGGACCGCGAGAATTATTTGTTTCGATCTCTATCCTTTTACCTGTAATAGGTATTGGTGTTTATCCCGATTTCGTTTTATCATTATCAGTTGACAAGGTCGAAGCTATTATATCCAATTATTTTTTTCGATAGTTTTTGTGAGTAAACCAAAAAATGAAACTGAAATCCCATGATTTTAAAAATGGTTGATTGTACAATAAAAAAAAAAAAATAAGTCTTTTATATTCTTTTAAGTAAAATAAATAAATTGGAATTCTATTATAACTAGATATCTTTTGAATTTGTGAGAACCATTTGAATCAAGTAATGGAAATGATTCAAATGGTTCTTGATTGTTTACATGAAGTTTTCGTATATATACCTGTATGCCGTCCTATGTTTCTATTCGTCAAGTCTTTTATTCAATTAGATGTTAATGTAAATGAACCATAACTATGCAACCCTATTCCTAATAGATTAACCCCAAAATAGCATATCCAAATTATAAGAAAGCCCATTGAGGCCACAATTGCAGAATTTACACTTTCAAAATTTTTATTTGTTCTAATATGTAAATAAATAGCGAATATGGTCCAAGTAATAAATGCCCAAGTCTCCTTTGGATCCCAATTCCAATATGATCCCCATGCTTCATTAGCCCATACTGCTCCTGAAAGAATACCTACGGTTAAAAGGATAAACCCTAGACTAATAATACGATAACTCCAACGATCCAATTGTTGAATCAATTGATACCTGTAATAATTTTGAGACGAAATAAAAGAAGTGTTTCGTAAGACATTGTTTCTTTCGTTCACGTATTGAATCTCACTAAAGTAAACTGACTCATTTTCTAAATTATTGCTTTTACTAAAAATCCTTATGAATTTTCGAAATGTAATGACTAGAAGAGCTAGTGATAATAAAGATCCACACAAAAGAGCTGCATAGCTCAATACCATCATACTTACGTGCATCATTAACCAATGGGATTGGAGAGCGGGTACTAATATCGCGGATTGATGCATTTCAGTTAAAAGACCCGAAGTAGCAAAACCTTGAGTAAAAATAGCACTTGGCGCGGTTATTGCGCTTAAATGGTTTTTATGTTTTTTAAAATACGGAATAATATGAATAATGGAAAAACTCCACGAAAGAAAAATTAATGATTCATATAAATCACTTAATGGTAAATGCCTCAAATAAATCCAACGAGTAACTAATAATCCTGTTATGCAGAAAAAAGTAGCTATCATCCCCTTTTCTGACGAATCATCTAGTCCTACGATTTCATCGACTAATAAAATTATCAAATGAATTGTAATTACAATTGAAACGATCGAAAAGGATATATGAGTTAATATATGCTCTAAAGTTGAAAATATCATAAAAATTATTAAATTTATAAGGGCGTCCCTCAATTATAGGAATTGAAATCGGGAATTGAATTCATTATAGGACTTACTCTTTTAGAAGATGCCATGCCGCCACTCGGACTCGAACCGAGATGCTCTAGCACTGCTTCCTAAGAGCAGCGTGTCTACCGATTTCACCATAGCGGCTTATTCGAAATCATAATAACCTATTTTTATTCAATCGTCGAGCTTGAAGGAGTTAATTCAATCCAATATTTTTTTTTAGGAAACCATTCAAATTGATGAATAAAAACTTGTTTAAAAATTAGGGATTAAAACGTTTTCGTTAACGTTAATAATATTTATTTTTCTTATTATTATCTTTTTATTTAGTTATTTAGTATTTTAGGATGTCAATTTTATTTCAATTTAACTGAACTAACAATGTATTTTTTCGTAGGCTATTACTTTATGCTCTCCTAAAACTAAAATGGAACAGTTGTAACTAGATAATTTTTACTTCAATCCCTGGATATAAGTAAAAAAAATGTTCTGCCTCGTTTGCATTTTTTAATGATTAATTTCTTTTATCATTTATTTTATTAATCTAAAATAAAAAATGCATTTTATCGATTAATAAAAAAATCGAATTTTTATATAACACAATTTCAGCGATACACTCAAAAGATTTATGTAAATATTTGCATAGTTAGGTTGCGTTAGGATTTTTTGTTGTGTAGAGAATTTGCGTTAAGATTTAGCAAACCCATTAAGTTAGGTATTTGGGATGGTCGTATCAATCATATAAAAAAATTTCGTATAGAAATTGTACCGTACTTCAAAATATTTTCTAAATTTTTTAATTAATATATATATATTATATCTTGATCGATCTTCCAATCGAAACATAGGATCTAAAATGGATCACTCAAAATTGGCGCATTCGTCATATAACTACCTAAAAATGTAAACGGGGCTTTTATTAATTTAATTGGGTTTAAGGAATTTATATAGTGATAATAATTTCTAAAACCCAAAATAATGGTTTAAAAGATTATAAAAAAACATTTTAAACTTAATCAATTAGTTTCAACGACCTCTTCTTTATAATATAAAATCAAAAATATAACTAAAAAAAAAATTCTTTTTATTATTGAGTAAGGGCGATGGGGAAAGTGATAATCCCCATCCGGAAAATGATAAAACATACTAAAATGAAAGGCGAAACCTTGCGCTTGCGTTTACCCTTTTTTCAAACAAAAAAGTACCATTCATTTTTAGAATTCAGTAGACAACAGAATTCTTATCTATATCAGAAACGAAAGAAAAATTTGGCTTCAAATTTAAGTAAAACAAATTCAATTTTATATTCGTTTAAATTAAAACATTATGAGACTAATTCAAATTCTTTTTTATTTATTTTATTTTTAATGTATATTGTTTATATTTTAATTTATCTTATATATTAATATTTATTCTTTTACTATTATGATGTTAATATTAATTATAATTTTATAATTGATAAATATTATTTATCATTTTTATAACTTATAAATAAACTATAAACAAAATTATATCACTTTATTAGTTATTAGAACGATTCAGATTATTTATTTGTTACACAAAAAAAACTTTTAGAACTCCCGGTAGAAAGAGATTTCGCTAACGAAAAAGCTTTCAATGCTGCCCTATATCCCTTCCTTTTCCAAATATTTTTACGAATACGTTTTTTTGAAATAGAGGTGCGCTTTTTTGGAACTGCCATTAAAAAGTTATAATAGGTTTTTCGGTTGGATGTGAAAGACATCTATTGTTCAAAATCAATTGTTCTTTACTATTCTCTATCTATTTTTTCTCTAAATTAGACTCCAAAAAAAAAGGGGGGGGGGTAAAAATCACATAAAATATTAATAAGAACGATAAGGTACACTATGCCAAATAGATTGAAGTTGATAAAAAAAAAAAAAAAAGATTGTCCGTTTCGTTTTCTTTCTATTTTCGTCATGTTACATTTATACATGTAATAAAAAAATCGAAAAGTTTAATAACCCAATCCTTCTCCCGCTTAATAAAAAAAAACTTTAATAATTTTTTTTATTATATTAATTAATTTAATATTAATTTAATTGGTCAAGCTCGAAGAAAGAGTCCACAAAATTTAAATTATCAAATGAGACTAGTAGTTAATCTGTTAAAGGATACAAAATACATAATTTAAAGGCATTTTATTTGCCCCCTTTTTTTTCCGTAAAATTAAAGTGTTGGATATCATAGCATTTCCTACAAATAGCTTTTATTGTAATGGAAGACAAACAATTAGTTACAAAACAAATTGGTTAATGATTCTAAATAACCGAATTACAATAAATAGTTTTAGTTATGGGCTTTATGATTCATATCAAATACTGTTTTTGGTATAATTATTTATCCTTGTTCTATAGATATAAAAAAATTATTGTAATACGTAATAATTAAAATGAAAATTCTAATTTTCATTTTTTATCTTCATAAAATTTTATTTAAAAATTTGAATTTAATATTAACAATTCAGTATTAATAAAATTAAATACGTATTTATTTTTCACTAGTGACTTATTTATATCATTTGACCAATTATAACCTCTTGATTTTAAATATTTGAAGTAGTTTGGAAAGATTCAGAATAATTAAGGCTAGAAAATTCTATTTAAGTTTTATTTTATATATCTTAATTTTTTTTTTTATTAACCGACCCCTTTCAAAAGAAAAGAAATAAGAACCGGTGACTCAGAAACAATTAATTAAGATAATTTTTTTTTTTTTTTTTTTATTATGGAATATACATATCAATATTCATGGATTATACCTTTCATTCCACTTCCAGTTCCTATCTTAATTGGAACAGGACTTCTACTTTTTCCAACGGCAACAAAAAATCTTCGCCGTATGTGGGCTTTTCCTAGTGTTTTATTATTAAGTATAGTTATGGTTTTTTCAGCCCTTTTTTCTATTCAGCAAATAAATAATAATTCTGTCTATCAATATGTATGGTCTTGGACCATCAATAATGATTTTTCTTTAGAATTTGGCTGCTTGGTTGATCCACTTACTTCTATTATGTCGATATTAATCACTACTGTTGGAATTATGGTTCTTATTTATAGTGACAATTATATGTCTCATGATCAGGGATATTTGAGATTTTTTGCTTATATGAGTTTTTCCAATACTTCAATGTTGGGATTAGTTACTAGTTCTAATTTGATACAAATTTATATTTTTTGGGAATTAGTTGGAGTGTGTTCTTATCTATTAATAGGTTTTTGGTTCACACGACCCAGTGCCGCGAATGCTTGTCAAAAAGCGTTTGTAACTAATCGTGTTGGGGATTTTGGTTTATTATTAGGAATTTTGGGTTTTTATTGGATAACAGGTAGTTTCGAATTTCGGGATTTGTTTGAAATATTCAATAACTTGGTTTATAATAATGAAGTTAATTTTTTATTTGTTACTTTATGCGCCTCCCTATTATTTGCCGGCGCTGTTGCTAAATCCGCCCAATTTCCCCTTCATGTATGGTTACCTGATGCCATGGAAGGGCCTACCCCCATTTCGGCTCTTATACATGCCGCTACTATGGTAGCAGCAGGAATTTTTCTTGTAGCTCGGCTTCTTCCTCTTTTCATAGTTATACCTTACATTCTAAATCTAATAGCTTTGATAGGTATAATAACATTATTTTTAGGAGCCACTTTAGCTCTTGCTCAAAAAGATATTAAGAAAAGCTTAGCTTATTCTACAATGTCTCAATTGGGTTATATGATGTTAGCTCTAGGTATGGGGTCTTATCGAGCTGCTTTATTTCATTTGATTACTCATGCTTATTCGAAGGCATTGTTGTTCTTAGGATCTGGATCAATTATTCATGCGATGGAAGCTATTGTTGGATATTCTCCAGATAAAAGTCAGAATATGGTTCTTATGGGCGGTTTAAGAAAACATGTACCAATTACAAAAACTGCTTTTTTATTGGGTACACTTTCTCTTTCTGGTATTCCACCCCTTGCTTGTTTTTGGTCCAAAGATGAAATTCTTAATGATAGTTGGTTGTATTCACCTATTTTTGCAATAATAGCTTGGTCCACAGCAGGATTAACTGCATTTTATATGTTTCGGATCTATTTACTTGCTTTTGAAGGACATTTAAACGTTTATTTTCAAACTTACAGTGGCAAAAAAAGTAGTTCGTTCTATTCAATGTCTCTATGGGGTAAAGATAAAGAAGGACCCGAAATTATTAAAAAAAATTTGCGTTTATTATATTTATTAACGACGAAAAACAATGAAAAAACTTATTTTTTAAACACATATCGAATTAATAGTAATGAAAATAGTAATGAAAATGTAAGAAGCACGGTGCAGCCTTTTATTAGTATTACTCGTTTTGGCACTAAAAGCACTTTCTCATATCCCCATGAGTCAGACAATACTATGTTATTTCCGATGCTTGTATTAGTTTTATTTACGTTGTTCGTTGGAGTCATAGGAATTCCTTTCTTCAATCAGGAAGGAATAGATTTGGATATATTATCCAA